TGTCGCCACTAACTTTGTTCAGGTAGGGAGAACTGAACGATTTTCTTCTTTTTAATAGTCCTTATAAAAATCCATCTCCACCTATGTTGTGTCCTTTCTCCCCAAGCATTCCGGCATCTCTTATTCTTGGTCTCGCCCTGTGAAGCAAAGTCGGACAAGGAAGAAAGACATAGAATTGATAGGGAACCGTAGCCAAGTGGCTAAGGCATGAGTCTGCAAAACTTCTATTCGTCGGTTCGAATCCGACCGGTTCCTACAGCGCCATTCTATCAATCATTTTTTTACATGGTTAGTGGATAGAACGGGGACCCCCGGATCAAAGGTTCAAAGCCGAGAATTCTTGGAGTGAGACTTTCTTTTTTAAAATTCCAGTTTCATTCATTTATACTTTTTTTTATATCTACGCTGGAAGGTCCCCACCCCTTTCAGTGCACACCTTTCACCTCTCTCCCCCAATTTTGAAGGTTTAGTTTTCATTCTGAAGTATATATGTATACGGATCAACTGCTCCCGGCTCGGAGAGGTTCATGCTTTATCTCAACGCTTTTACGAGGTAGTGAGGCAATGAAATTCAAAGCAGAGGTGGAAGAAAGGCCACGCGAACAAACTTGGATCCCGCTGAAAAACAGAATGGAATACTCGTCGATGCTTCAGCTACCGCTGCCTTGCCCCTTTCTATAATAGTTGGTTCTGAAAGAGCTTTCTTCGCTTAGTAAGGTTGCTTGAGCACATTTATTTTCTATTAATATCATATCGATCAAGGCTTTCCTTTAGTTTGATTGCTGTTAGTGATTTCAGAATATTCTTTGCGCGTCGTCTTATTTTCCTTGGCTCTTCTCTCCTCTATAGCTTTTGTTTGTTTGAAATGAGCTGGAGGCTCTGCTCAAAGCCGGAAGCAGATACAGGATCAGAGAAAGACCTCAAAGCTTTCCGAATAGCTTTATTGGTTTGGCGATTGCACTTTCTTTCCATCTTTTACAACATAGGGCTTGCGGAAAGAGTAGTTGAAGAAGCCGAGAGGCTAAAGAAAAAGTCAAGTCCATCAACCTCGTTAAGAGTCGTTCCACCCCGGTGGGTGAAGAGGCTGATGTCGGGCGAGCAATCGATATTATGAAGGTTGGACGAGGGCTATTTCCAATCCCTCGCCAAGGGGGAAAGAGTGATTTCTCGTCCCAATAGCCACTTATTAAAAGTTTAATCTGGGAGCTCAAACAATTAAACCAAAATGCTCCCTGGGACGACTTCGATTTGCCTTTTGTCTTTTGTTTGTGTATCCTTCTTTTTCTGCCATGCTTTCCGTTGGTCAACAACCAACCACAACTCACTAACATTCTTCACTACTAGTACAGGAAGGAGTCTCCTTCTTTCCTGTCTGGAGGGAAGAATTTTTTCTCAATCAATCATGCCTCAACCTCGTAGACTATATATTAATCAATATGGGTCGAACCTTGACCCGCGAACTATGGAACAAGGTGATTTTATGGACATCGAACTTTCGTCTTCTATCTCTGATCTCGTCTATGAAACTAGTCATTCGGCTAGCCGTGCTCATTCCATCCAATAGTTCCGCTTCTGAGGCATCCACCGGGGTCCGAAATGAGCTTTCTTCTTCTTCTCCACTTCTTTGAAGTGAATTTGATGATATTTCTCGTTTCTTTCAAGGGAAGATAGAGGAAATAGGAGCGGACTTGCCTTCCAACTGGTCTCCCGAAGAATTTACCCGGATGGTGATTGGGGAAGAGGAGGTGCGTCACCCATCTTATCTATCTGATGTCTACTCTAACCTTGACGAGTGTGGATTTCATAGTTGCTATTGGGAGCAGGCTTAAATATATATAAAACGCATTTTTTGTTTTATATAATAAGTTCCAAGTCAGCCATGTACTACTATCGGTCATACAATTGTTTTTAAATTGTCTTTCTTTTTTTCTATGCCCGCGGGCCACCACATATCGTATCAAGCTATTGCATTGTTTTCCCTAATGATATGCCGCATTAGTACGCTCTCTAAGTTAGGAGACAGGAGCTCCAGCTTAGATACGCTACGCCGGACAGAGGTCTGGGGGAAGTCCAGAGAAGAGGGCTTTAGTAAATTCTTTTTGGTCGATTCCTGCATAAAGGTAGGGCTAGGCAGTAGCTTTACCCGTAGTCAGAATCGTCTGTAGCCAACACTTAAAAGGCGAGGCCCCCAAGGCAAGGGGGGGGGGAAAGAAGAGTGGGTATGCGGGATTCTTTCGCTTGAGTTGTTTCAGTGTGCCGTCGGATTTTGAAGGTGTTCAGTAATCGGATGCTATCGAAGAAAATGAATTAAATAGGAATAATTTCTCTCAAAGCAGCTCCCTCACAGCCTTCATAAAGTGAAATTTTATTGCAGACGCATTCCAATGCAACAACGAAGGAAAAGGATTTTGATTACTAGGGCGTCTTAAGACTGGGAATTGACAATAACAATAATAGGTCCTTTAGTAAAAGCTCAATCCCAACTCTCTTATCTGTTGCAGAACCTGCCCGTCAGCTATTGCCGGATTTCATCTCAAATCGAGCTGCAGTTCTTCTTTCCTTTCAAACAACGCGTTGGAATTGGATTGGATTTCGCTCTATCAATTCCGTCACTCTTATCTACGATAGCAGCAAACTCCACTTCTGAAACTTCAGAAAAGATCATATCGGCAACAGCAAGTCAAGTCTGAAATGCCTCAGAAGCAAGTCTCGGCTTAGCTGCATTATCTTCCTACCGATGTCATACGTCACTCTATTATGACCTGAGGGTGACGGAACTACCTTAAGCCCCGAAGTAAATTCTCCTTTCTTCCCTCTCGACAGGGAACAACGCTAGAGGAATTCATTTTCTCGTAAATGAACTGCTGTAGACTTCTTCTAAAAGCCAACGGGAAAAGCGTAGCGCTTATCGTTTAACAGGTACGTAGCCTCTTTCGAGAGGCGAAGAATAGCTATCTTTCAGAAAGAAGAAGAGCAGCAAACCTTTTTAGTACTACCAGACTCGAGGCGAAGAGGGATTTACCAGAAAGAATCAATAGGAGGGTTAAAGCAGAAGCTTCGTCCTTAGCCCGGACCTCGCTCAACGCGTAGACTGAACTTCTTCTTTCTTAGCGCCTCGTTTTTAGTGGAAGACGACTGAACTCGCGGAGCTTTGTAGGCAAGGAGCAAAGCCAACCACAGCCATCACCTTTTCAGAAGAGGACATGCTCTTAGCAGATTTGAAGCATAACCGCCCTTGCTTAGCTCCTTCTTTGTAAAGCGCAAAAGCTAAAGCGCTACATAGAGCTCTTTTATTATAGGGCGAGGAGTCTGCTTCCTAAATCCCATTTTAGAGGGCAGGTCTCACGCTCTATACGATTGTCAGCTAAGTAAGGGGCAGATGAAGAAAGAAAGAAAGCGCTTTTAAAGTCGTAAACCACACGAAATCAGGCTTCACCTTAGCTACTAAGAGGCTTCCTCTGGCAACGACTTTCATTTTTCCAAAGATTGAATTCTTACCGGCATACGCGTTGAGCTTTCTTTCTTCCCCTTGTTAGCAATCCTCTTTGGTTTCTTACATGACAGCTTTCGAAGCAAGCTAGTCAAGCAATAACAGCGGGATCAGGGAATGTGAACTCAGACAGTACGGGAAGAGCCGCCCAAAACACGCTACACCCAAGAATAAAGGTCAAAAGTAAGTCAAACACATAAGGAGAAGTCAAGTACACGCCGTCCCTGGTAGACAAAGAGGCAGAGTAATGCCAAAACTAACTTAATTTACGTTGCTTCACAAGGACACGAGAAGAGCGTTCCCTGAGGATATGACCCAATCCTCTTTCCGGCGAGTCCAGTGGAAACTGCGGGCGTTTAGTTGAAAACGAGGGATCAATAACACCATAAATTTCCGTAAGACCCAGCAAGCCCTTTACTCACTTTATAGAGTTTATACCCTTACCGCGGGTAAGCGGATTTTGCATTAAATCCTATTCCAACTTTCTATGATATTCGAATAAGCTCCGGGGAGGAAGGCGCTTGGAGGCATATCTTGCATCTGATCGTGGAAAGAAAAAGCGCTTTTCAAGTGTGATAGTCAAAGAAAAATCTCCCAAAAATCAGACTTTCTATTCTTTTTACCTGCATTTTACCTTCAATAAGATGACAATCGAAAGAATGACGCGTTTAATATCCCCCCTTTATGCTCAAAAATTAGGACCTTTCTTTTTAATATTTAATAAAAAAGATGTAGACCGCACTTTTCTCCTTTATGGATTAGATCTTTATCAATTAAAGGTCTGACTTCTTATTTTCTTTCTTTCCTTTGCTTTCTCATCCACGGTAATTTTATGGGCTATCTACGTATCCCTCATGTATGATATGTAAATAGTCTAAGCGAGGAGTTTTTATGATAGAATAAGGTCTTCGTAGTTCATTTAAACTTCCTTCATAAATAAAACATAAAAATTCTTCAGCTGCTCGAAATTAACTGGATGCATTCTCTATTCCCATCCCGAATCTACTTATTGAGACTCTGTTCTTTCAGTAGGAAAGCAGTAGTCACATCCTTTCTTCTAGTTCTATATCCTCGTCGTTCAGTCAGTGATCGAGTGGCATTCTATGAAGAAGCGAGTCCATTCCATCGAGCTGAACATGGTGAAAGTTTTCAAGCTGCCCTCTTTCTTCAAACTGAAAAAAGCTAAGCCCGGAAGTTCCTTGGCTCCCAAAATCTTTCTTATAGGCGAGGTCTCTCGAGCCTACTTCATTTCTAATCTAAATTGCCCACGTTCACGCGAAAAGCAGAAGACAAAGAAGACTTTCGCTAAAGACGAGCTATTCTTTATCCCGGGATCAGAATCAGAAGGAAAGGCCAGGCACTCATCAGGCTACTTTACTACGCTATTCTTCCCATCTTCCTTTGCAGCCAGGTTTGAACGCCTTTGGGTGCATTCCCGGTAAGGTAGTAAGGAAAGGAATTTATCCCCTCCTCATCTCTATCTCTCCCCACCGAAAACGTGGTCACACCATGGGCACCAATAGAAAGCGAACCCTCGGTCAATCGAACCACGGCTAACCATGTCATGAACCGAGTTCCGAGTCGCTAAAAGAGAGCAGCTCCCCTCCCTACACTAATAGACAGGCCTCCCCCAGTCTCTTCGAGAAATTGCAGCTATGTTCGGTGCCTCCTTCTTCACTCCGGGGGCTTCCAGTAGTCAGCCTCCTCCTCAAAAAATTCCTAATGCTCCAGCCTCTGATCATACCAATGAAGAATCGTAAGTGTCTCTGTTTCAAGCACTCAGGAACCAATTGGGGCAGGATTTGAGGTCAATTACCTCAAACGAGATTGAGGTTCTTTCGATCAGATGGACCTTCTCTTCAGTCACCCCGAGTTATCTTCCCGCCATGTCCCAGTCATTCGGGAGCTATCGGAAATATTGGATGATCATCACGACTTTGCTTCTATCCCAGGACGCAGGGATGCGATTATGAAAACCAAGGAGTGCCTCGTTCTGCTGCTTGCCTAAGAATTGTATGTCCGAAAAGGTGGGATCTGGACGTGAAGCACTACGGGCCTGGGTCGGCTCCCGGTTGATATCGCGAATCTTAAAGAGAAGATACCGCAGCTGATTGTCCCACTAGCAGAAGCAAATCGGGAACTGGGGCGAAAGAATTGGAATGAAATTTGCATTGCACTATTAAAGGAGAAGACCAGCAAGGGCCATAAGAACCAGCTCATCTTCGGGCTCGACATAAATAGAAAAAAAAAAGATTCGGCAGTCCAGGAAACTCCACCAAAACCGAAAAGTTGTTCTGAAGAGGATCATCCTTCTCCACAACGACGATTTTAAGCTCCGAAAGAGTAAAAGTTCCGGCTAACACGGCGTTTTTAATTTCCAAAACTTCTCTTTCCCCGAGCAAATATTAATATTAAGTGTCGCGATTTAATTCACGTGACACTGTTTCAATCTCAACAAGAAGCTGACGAACGGAGCACTCGTACCGCATTTCTTTAATACTCAATCTATGTCTATTCACCACATAGGAACCGGCCGGATTCGAACTAACTTTGAAAAGTAAAAATAAAACTCATGCCTTGCCCGTCGTGCCACAGTTCCATTTCAATCTCTTCAGTCTTTCTCTCAATGACTACTATGAAGCTAAATCGTCATAGTGACTCTTTGTTCTCTTCTCTCCCTTTCTGCTTCGAATCGTCCGTTGATCTTTTTTCTCTTATGAAATGGATAGTTAGCGTCGACCTACTGAAGCATTTGAACCCGCAGACTGGGAATTGGCAGTTGCTTTAGCAGCTCCGGTAAAGGCAGCATTCATAGCGGATTCTCTAAGACCGGTTGAAATCGATACAGTTTCAGGATATGATTCAGCAGGAAGGCTAGTAAACTACTTACATGAAATCTGCAATAAAAAGTCTTCCTTCCCGATATGGACCTAGTGCCATCCCCGCAGAACCAAAAGAAAGGCTAACAGGGGATTCGTCTGTCAAACCTGCCTCAAAAAAGAAAGAACCCGGACGCTGCTAAAGTAAAGGAAAAGAAGTGCGGATCCGCCTTAGACAAGGCACAAGGGGAATCCTACGAGAAAACAGAAAGAAAGACAGCGCATTCCCTCACAGCCAATTCGTCTTCAATTGCAGAAGCCATTCTAACAACTGCAGAATATGCAGGGGATTCTGTCAAAGATCCGACAACAGGGGATTCGATGCCATCTTCACAGCCTGGTATTCCATGTCAAAGCAAAGAAAAAGCTCCTTGGACTTCCCTATCCGTATGGCCGGCCAATCCATGACAACCCCACAACAAAGAGTAAAATGCCAAGCCCTTTTTCTATTAAATATGAAAGCATGCGCTCAAAATACCTCATAAACCCCAACTACTTTGTTTGTGTACTGGAACAGCTACCACTTCCTTAGAACAACACTAACTTACCGCATAATATAAGAAAATCAAAGAAAGAGAATAGCTCCATAATAGAAAACTGCCATGAATTACACACACGCAAGTAGTGGCTCGGCTCGTTTTTTCTTTTTCTAGTGGAAAGACATTTCTCTCTGAGAAAAAGACATAATATTTTTTCGCGTCAGCTCATCACTGAAGAATGGTGGCTTGACTTTTTGGAATTAGAGAAGCACTTCTTCGCGTGGGCAGCGTACGTACAAGGCTGTTCGGACCCCTTCCCTGAAGTATGAGGCGCGTTGCCATCGTCTCTTTCTCCTTTGCCAGGTTACGTGGCATGGATTCGTCGATTGACGAATCGGATCTTGGCTTGCTGTCCTGCCGACGAACTAGTGACGAAGTAGAAAGGGAAGGCAATAGAAGGAGGTCCCCCCCCCTCCCTCTGTTTGTCTTCTTCTCGCCGCCTTTCTCGTCCATCCTGCCTTGCGCTGCTTACAGATTCCGTTGCAGGTATATAAACTAATATTAGTTAAGGGGGTTGGGGCGCGAAGCGCAAACCCTTTTTTAATCTCATTATTCTTTTGTCGTTCGGAAGAGATTCTCTGAAAGCGTCCTTCCTTCTCAATGCCCGGGACATCGAGCGAAGAGCTCCAATGCGCATATTCGGAGCTAGGCGGATGCCGTAATCGCAGAAGCCGGATCAACATCATGACAACGGCATTCTGGAAACTGTTGGGCCAGCTACAATTGGTCTAATGTCTGAATGCGTATGGCAGTACACTGAGAGCACCTTTCTTCTCGGCTGACAAAGAAAAAAGGCTTTCGTCGTCTTTTTCCTTCATCCTCCCTTCGATTGCGAAGGGATGAGATTTGAGGCCGGTTTTCATTCAATTCATCTTCCCGTCCAGCAAAGCCCTCCTCCCGCGGACAGCAAGTTGGAGGACACTGCAGAACCGCGTGATTGATCCATCTGCGCTATTCCCTAATAATTGAAAGTTGGAAAGCCTTCAAAACAGATGCCCCTACCATTCTGTGACAGAAAATGAAAGCTGACTAGCAATCGCTCCTTTTTCTTATTAGCATGGGATTGGATGTTAATAATGAAAGACGGAACTAATAGACGAAGGCAATCCCCGGGGAATTCCTATCGATTTTCGATGGACAACAATCCATCTTTCTCGCTTTCGCTCTTTCTCCTAATCAATCGCGAGGGTTTCTTCGGGCATGAGAACGCAAGTGCCGAAATCCAACAAACAAAATGTCCGAACGTCCGAGGACGAAAGAGAAAATGTTCCGCGGGGAACTCGTTTCATGTCGGCCTATTCGTGCCGCTTAGACGTCGGCCATGAAATCCATCACTATACTGAGCAGATCACGGGCATTCACATCTCGGTCAAACAGAACTGTGCGCGATTCTCTCGTGAATCGCCTTCCGCAAGGTATGGCATTCAGGGTTTGAACCCGGGGAGAAATCTTTCTTCATTTCATAGATACTTCACATTCGTTGCTGATCTAAAAAAGATCTTATCCTGTGAAGTGGGCGTTAGCGGACGTTTTTCATTCTTCACCCTTTAGTAGCGTTTTACTTTGTAAACGGTTAGTTTACTTTGGAAACGCGCTAAAACAGGCCTATAGGTTCGCCTTTCTAATAGAAGAAGAGTCTATAATTAGATAGAAGTATATAGAAGGATATAATTGTATTAAGCATGAACAGAATCACCTTTGTTCCGAAGGCCAAGTCAAGTCAAGCTAAAGCTTGTCTTTTTTTTTTCAAAGGCGGTCCCCTTCTTTTCTCGGATCGATGACTCCAAAGTTCAGTACTGCTAACTATTATAGGAGGATGCCGTCCCCTCGGGACTACCAGTAGCGGGGCGGGCGTATAGTTGAATCTCGTGCAAGTTAGGTTGTGGTTGTATTGGCTGCAAGCAGAACGTAGGCGCTTTAGGTGTGCGTTGACCATGCACTCTCGCATCGTGTAATGTCGTATGTATGATAGAGGTGGTGTGGTAATTGACCTCAATGCTAATGGTTATCCCCAAGGTTCAACGAATGAATAAAGCTATGATCGTACCGGGATAGAGATGATGGTCTTCCTCTGATGTCTCCAAGCCGGCCATAGTAGAATAGATAGGCAAAGCAGCCAATAGCAGTCTGTTCTCGCCTATCGATAGATAGCAGGTTGCTTCCAAGCTCAAACTGAATTGCTACTTTTTTGAAGTTATTGATAGAGTGGTATTCTCCGCTCCTGTCAAATAAATACGAGGAAGAGAGAAGGAAAAAGAGCAAAAAATTGACAAGTCTAATGGGAGAAGAATGGCTGACACGTTGACTGCCTTCTTCACTATAAAAAAAATATAACCCAAGCGGTCTAACCTAACCCCCGGGGCGGACCCCAACCGAAAGACGCGTCACAGACTAACAGCAAGCAAGATAAAGAAAGCAGCTGGCCCTATGTGTAAAACCTTGCCGTAGGTTTCTCCAATGAGAATAAAGAAAGTTTTTGGACAAGACAAGAAAGGAACTCGCCCTTTGCTTTGACGCCAAAGGATAAGAGCTGATTGCTGGCGATGACTTAGTGAATCTATGAAAGAAAGTTCTCGAATCGGGTTCCGACCAAATAGAGCGCAAAGCCAACGAGTTCAGTCGAACAGCGTAAGGCGATCGAAGTGAGGCAATGAATATTGAAAGGAATGGACGAGCGTAGTAGGCTTAATAGTGAACGCAGACCTCCCTGCTTTTAGATATAAGATCAATGACTTAAAATAAAAGACAGATGCCGAGATAAACTGTTAGACTTCTTTATTGCGTTGCGAAAAAAGATCGAAGACGAAGATTTTATAACGCAGTGCGGATACAGATAAATAAGGGAACAACCCACCGGAAGGGCATACCTCAAAGGAGCACACCAATCTCCCCCGGCAAACATCTATCTGCACCCGACCTATGGATAGAAAGAAAGATGCAAGAATGAAAAAAAAATAAGAAATATACTTTGAGAGTATGAGATAGGCGGACGGAGAGTACGTAGCCGAACAACCGTAGAAGCTTCCAGCAATGATATCTGAACTAACCAGATAGGCCGCCCAAAACCGTCAGCTGACATTTAAATTCAATCGGAAATCAACAACGTCGGATCCCGGCTATCCGAAAACGCAGACTAAAGCAGAAGATCACAAAATACAACACAACAAGGCAAGCGCTTGTCGCTTGCGCAAAAAAAAGCGAATTAATCAGAATGGAGACAGGGAAAAAGGGGCCTTTACTTACTGTTTGCTTGCATGTTGGGAAAGGGCGAAAGAAGAATTTTCGAGCCTGCAAGCAGCAAGCAACAACGGCTGAAAAGCCGTTGCGCGCTAGCTTGTAGTTTAGGAGTATAGTAGGCGTCTTGGACGTTCTAAAACTTGAAGAGAATATAAGGCGTCTCGTTCTGGAAGAACAACGTTTTTTTTAGTTTGACCCCCTTAAAATAAAAAAGAAGGGGGCTTACTTCAAAAAAACGCACTGCCGCATAAACAATGGATCCGCTGGGCTGGATGAGCAACCTTTTATTTGGCCTCTGTACCAGTAGTGAAGAGGCTTGCTACTTGAAAGAAGAAAAGGAAGATTGAGCAAGGCAAGGGAGAAAGAAGTTGTCCCCTCTTCTCTGGTAACCCGCCGCTGGTCATATAGAGCGCTCCGCCCGCCACCGCATATGTAGAAAAAGAGGGAGCGGGGAAGGAAGAACATTTGACTTTTTTTTACACATGAGGTGGCGAGTTTGGCTAGGTAACATAATGGAAATGTATCGGACTGCAAATCCTGGAATGACGGTTCGACCCCGTCCTTGGCCTCGGAGAGTAGCGAGCAGCACTTTCAAAGAAGAAAAGAAAGAAAATGGCATAGTAGAAGGGGGCTTTCCTTTGTTTGTTAAAAATCCACAGACAACATTCTGGAACTGTAAAACCAAAAAAAGACAAGGATGAGAAGGAGCTTTTACGTTACGCTTCAATAGAATGAAATTTGGAAGGGTAGAATACGCCCCATGGTCGATCGAAGGTCCTGTACTAGAAGAACTCAAATGAATCTATCTTACTTTCAATCCATCTTTGTCCAGCCAGAAAATAACAAAATGTTAGACCAATCTCAGAGCTGACACAACCGAATTGGTTGAAGAAAAGGAAACCCCAACGACCTTCTACTCCCGCCCCAAAAAGCGGAAACCGAACAACCACCAGGCTGTCGAGGACACGTCTGAAGAGGAGGCGGGCGCCCTCTAAGTTTACCACCCTAACCACTAATGGACTATGAGGAGAGCAGGCGAACGGGAACCGACCGAATCACTGTAGCAAACCCTCCCTTTACTCAATGGATAGCGCTTATCCTCTTTCAATCCAAAAAATGAGAAATGGGAGAGAAAAAGGTCTTTCTTTATTGAAAAGGCTTTGCACCTGAAATAGGACTCCATAAGAATGAGTCGGGGCTTTCAAAAAGATGAAAATGCAAGGGGTAAAAAGAAAGTCTTTTGAACAACCAACCTGACTGACAGATTAACGCTCGCCCACTTAAAGCAGATGGAGATTCTCGGACAGGGAAAAGCGGCACTCGACATCTATTAAACAACACCAAGAACAAAGCCATACCATGTCAAAGAAAGTACGACGTGATGATTGCCATGAATGCTGCCCTCGAGGACGTGTACTTCAAGGTCTTTGCCGATTCCGCACAACATGGTGCACCTCTCAGTAGAAGGGCGTGAAAAGGCCGTGGAGACTTTGACCGAATGAATATAACGAAAATGGATAGAAATTTGGATTGAGGAAGAGAATCCAGGATGAACGCTTTTTTCGTTCGCTATGTGCTGACTTCCTGCGTACTCGCGCGATCGATGGACGAGGAAATTGCGTGAATGACGAGACCGGCCTAACCTAAAGTAAAGGCTCTTCCCTCTGAAGATGGTGAATCTTGATTGACTGACACGCAGAACCAATTCGGAGAAACAAGAAGCATGGAATGAGATAGGCGGCGGAACAATGTTAGATAGCGAATTACTTGACTCGATGGATGGAGGTTTGGAACCCAACTCAAGGACGAAATCAATGTTGAGTCAACAATCATCGAGAAGGGCACCACCAAGCGAGATCGAGACCAGCACAAAGTATAGGGAAAAAAACCTGCCCTTCTTCAAATATCTGCTAATAAAAAGGCAAGCTTTAGCTTGACTAACAAGCGAGAAAGAAAAAGAAAGTGGGCGCGCTAGCTGCAATCAAAAGCGCGAACCTTCGAGAAAGGGCCCCTTACGCTTTTATAGATAGGCTCGAAGCTATTTTACTTTGATTGCAGGGTATCGTCAGATACTGAAAACATAAAATGACTTTGGCTTTTTCTGATCGGAATCGATTCTATGATTGAATAGCGGAAGTGCTACTTAGTAGTAGAAACTCGGAGAGACAGACAGAGAGGGGACTCTATCATACCTGCTAACTCCGCAGATGAGAAGTCAGTGATCAGTTTTTGGCAGGAAAAGTGCTACTATAGGTAGAGTGAGTCTACTTAGCGAACTGGAAGGACGCGGAGATCGATTGATCAATATGAATCTCGAGAGTGGATGGTTGACTGCCGCCCCCTTGTCCTGGAGTCTCTCCGGCCGGGGAGGGGCTTGCTATCGTAACCTTTTCCCCGGTGTATGTGAAAAAAGTGACGAAGCCATTTCGGTCATAGGTTAGTCCAAAGAACGATAGTCGGCTTCCGACAGTCCGTTGTTCCTCAGTAGCTCAGTGGTAGAGCGGTCGGCTGTTAACTGATTGGTCGTAGGTTCAAATCCTACTTGGGGAGAATTTCGTTTTCTCGCTTTTCTGACCTAGCGACCCCCGTCCTTCTCCGCCATTTCTAAACTAGCAGAATCGTGGGACATCAAAAGTGGGAAGTTTATTGTTGGTTTTTATTCCTCACTCTCGTATAGGTGAACTTGGTTCGTTCAATTCTTAGGGGGAAGAAGGATCCACTGGGGATGAATGGGCAGACGGAAGTAGTATCTTCATTAGCCGGAAGGAATTAGTCTCCACTAGCGTCATTCGAAGAACGAACTTCAAAAGGCTTACTGTTTAGGTAGGATAGATGGATATGGTCCAATGGCATGGCTAAAGCTCTGCCAGCTTCTTGTAGACTGAACTTTCTTTAGGCTCCGAGTTGTTTTTGGGTAAGATTCACGAATTTTTCTTCGCCACTAGTGACAACGAAGTTCTTGGTAAGACGCAAGGAGGAAGGAAGATCTCCACTCATTTCATTCAGTGCCTGCGGTAAGGCAAGGCGCGACCCACAACAAACGAAGGGGGAAAGCTTGCTTGCTGTAGCCCTATTTTAGTAGACTAGGCTTAGTAAGCGTAAGCTATTTAAGTAGGCTCGAGAAGGGTAGGCTCGCAGCTTCGCTCAGCAGAAGTAAGAGACTTTCTTTTTTTTTCTATTAGTAAAGCGCTAGCGCCCCTATAGAGAGAGGAGCTTTGAGGGGATAGGGGAAGAAAACAAAGACGGTTACTCCTCCCTTGCCGGAACATGGCTCGTTCAGTCACTTCACTCGTTGCTCGCTGGCTTGTTCATTCACTTGCTCATGAACTCGCAGCTTCGCCAGAAGCGACGAAGGGGGGCTGGGGAAGAAGGCCGACGACTACATAAGAGGGAAGCTGTCTACGAAGCTTTGCCCCTTGCTTTACAGAGATTGTTATGAACTGACTAAATGACGTCATTCCCCCGGAACGCTAGCGTCGCGTGACGTCTTAGTTTCCTTCAATCAAATCAATAAGCTTATTGATTCAGGTTCTGAAAGACCTCCTTCTGTCAACCCATTGAGGAGGGCCTCGGCCCGGGAAGGGGAGAGTGGCCGAGTGGTTAAAAGCGGCAGACTGTAAATCTGTTGAAGTTTTTCTACGTAGGTTCGAATCCTGCCTCTCCCAGAAGTTTGTTGTAGACTGAAGAGAAAGAAAGAAGGCATTCGTCAGCTCCGGAAGGCCAACCGAGCGAAGCTCTTTCTTTTGGCCGTGCCGTGAAGTGAAATTGTATCGTATGTTAGTTAGAGAGGTTAGCGAACTACTACGATCTATAGATTATCCATCTATATCCAATCCCAACGAGAATAGAAGCGAGTCGCTTCCGGCTTGGCTTGTAATCGTAGTCTTGACGCTTATGTAGTGGTCGGCCTTCCTACACGCACGCGCTCGCAAGTACAACTTGCCTTGGTTCGGGACGAAGCCAAGCAAGCCGATACATACGATAGGCGAAGGAAAGACCCCCCCATTTCATAGCGCCTGGAGAACGCAAGTTTGATCGAGGATTGGAGAGGAAAGGTGGAAGAAAAGGCAAGGGATGGATTGTTGAGTCTTTGTGCGAGCCGTATGCGGTGAGAGTCGCACGTACGGTAACGAGGGGGGTTCGCGTCTATACGTGTAGTGTGGTGCTTGGGCCTACCCACCCTATTTGTTCCATGATCTATGGGTCTACTGGAGCTACCCACTTCGATCAATTAGCCAAGATTTTGACCGGATACGAAATCACTGGTGTTCAATCTAGTGGTATTTTTATGGGGATTCTTTTTATCGCTGTAGGATCCCTATTCAAGATCACTGCAGTTCCTTTTCGGGCGGCTGTAGGACGGACGGCCGCCTATAAGTGGTAGGGTAGGGTGGGTGGTACCGCTCAGATTGCGGCCAATCTTCCTAACCGCGCGCGGGCCGGGCTTAGAGCGCGTGAAACTCATCACTACCTCGTAAGGGCGTTGAGACCATAGCATGTTAAACGAAAGCGCCGCTTTCTCTGTAGTGTTGTCACACAGCTGCCCGCCTAGAAGAGCCACTCGCTCTGTAGTGTTGTCACACAAGATAAGCACGCCGCCCGCCTGCTGGCCGGGCGAATCGAAGTTCTCTTCCGGTCAACTGTCCACCCAGTCAAGTGCAAAAAACACAGTAGAATCACGCAATGCACGCTGCTGGTGTGCTTCCTGCCCGCGAGGAAAGAAAGAAGAGCGACAAGGTTCAGTTCAGATTTGACTGTTTGCAGTATGGGAGCAGATTACCCAAAAAATCCCTGGGAACAATGAAAAAAATAGATATCTCGGTATCGAAAACTATAGGAGGCTGTATTGGCGAGATCCAACGGTAAACAGCTGCCTAAAAGAAAAACCGCCTGGAAGTCCGAGGACCTTTAGTACTGTACCCTACCCCCGAACCAGCAGCCTTCGCGCCAAGCAAGACCGCCCTTGTCCCTTTCCTTTCTCCATTCTACCTTCTTCTTTGCTTTGTTAAAAAAAAAAGAGTAACAGGCAAAGCGTCAGTGGTTCGTATGCCTACTTTCTTTACCTAGAAGACGAAAGGGAACGAACTTAGTTTCGTTTCCGGGTTTATGGATTGGATTCAGTCAGCGTCACGACCGCAGAAAAATCCTGGAGTGACGGTTACCGGCGAACGCTTTCAAAGGCGACCCTCTCGAGTTTCCGGCTGTTTCCGTCATTGAAGTAGCCTTTCGTCGCCTTACCAAAGGAAAGAAGTCACTATCAAAGAACTCACACGACTGAAGCACCAAAGGTGCGCTCCGCCCGATGACTAAAAAAGAAGTTTGCGCTTGAATTGAAGTGATGAGGTCGCATCCTTTGCGGGCTCCTTTTGTTTTATTCAAAGGGCGAACAGCCCCCCCAACTAGTCGTATGGGGTGGGGTGCTTGTGGTAAGCTGCCTTGGATATGAAGAATTCCTAAAAAAAAGGCAAAGCTCTATTCTTCTAAACAAATTTGACGAAGATCTTTCTTTCTATCAATATCTTTGAATGAGTGTTCGATATAGGGGATAGGATCTATCTGCTCTTTTTCTTTCTATTTTTTTTTTTATAGATATAAAAATATATTTCTCGTTTATCTATCTCTTATTGATTTTATCTATTCATCAAGTCAAATTTCTTTTTGGGTTCTCTGAAGCCCCGAATGGATTGGAGCCTTTCTGCCAACGAAATGAACGCGGAGCCTGTTCCGAATGCTTCTCTGATCCGGAAGTTCTCGCAAAGAGAATAAGATGCTTCTCCCCCTTCCTCTGTCTTTTCCCGCTTTGCGTCTCTTCTCTTCTAACGCGGGCCGGGCGGCGGCGGGCGCGGAAGGAAGAAACCGGCTATAAGACTTCTGTTAGCCTTTTTTTTTTCAGTGCAACACAGGAAAGCGCCCTCTTTTTGTCATCCCTGCTGGTTTCAATATTTTTTATTGAACGCATGGCATAGCTAGGACCCTTCAAATCATGTTTGAGCCTATGTTCAAACCAAACCCACTCCCTATTTGAGTAAGGCTGGAAGCCCGCCAAGTTCTGATAAGAGAATGCTTTCTCTAACCATTAAAGGAAAGGGCTTTCGGAGATCGAGATTTTCTTTCTTTTTCATCGAAAACGAAGAAGACCGAGAATGTACATCTTTCGAAAGAAAGATGGGAACACGCTTTTTCGACCGCGGTGGTCTGATTTTCGTTCCGCTCGCTGGCCTATTGGGATAGCAGCCTTTGGGCTTTGCCTGCTCTTTTTAATAATGAATTCCGGCTCGGCTCGGGAAAGCGCTGGCAACAACTGAAAGGAAGGGGTCCATGTAGCTGCTGCGTCCGCTCCCTTCTTAGTCAATAGAGCAGCAGGTTCGGCATCTACTACAAAAGAGAGAATCCACTTCAGATAACCACGCCTCCGCTAGGCAGCGTGTGGAATGGCCGAGAGCGGACCTTTTTGGATATATAATCCAAGTCGAGAGTGGAGTTACGGGAACAGCCGTCTGATGGAAAAGTACTTTCACGTTCGGTTCAGAGAGCACTTTTTTCGTTGAGAATTCTTCGTTCCCTTTCGTGTGAATTCCAACGCGGCGAATTCAAAACTTTTGGGGCCCCATCTATTCCATCTCTCGAGCCCAACAGAAAACCCCCCTCCCCTTCGGACTCAATATCTTTTTTGACTCTATATATGTGGGCACCTGATATCTATGAGGGTTCACCCACCCCGGTTACAGCATTCTTTTCTATTGCGCCTAAAATTTCTATTTCTGCTAATATTTTACGTGTTTTTATTTATGGTTCCTATGGAGCTACATTGCAACAAATCTTCTTTTTCTGCAGCATTGCTTCTATGATCTTAGGAGCACTGGCCGCCATGGCTCAAACGAAAGTAAAAAGACTTCTAGCTCATAGTTCAATTGGACATGTAGGTTATATTCGTACTGGTTTCTCATGTGGAACCATAGAAGGAATTCAATCACTACTAATTGGTCTCTTTATTTATGCATCAATGACGATAGATGCATTCGCTATAGTTTCAGCATTACGGCAAACCCGTGTCAAATATATAGCGGATTTGGGCGCTCTAGCCAAAACGAATCCTATTTCGGCTATTACCTTCTCTATTACTATGTTCTCATACGCAGGAATACCCCCGTTAGCCGGCTTTTGTAGTAAATTCTATTTGTTCTTCGCCGCTTTGGGTTGTGGGGCTTACTTCCTAGCCCCAGTGGGAGTAGTGACTAGCGTTATAGGTTGTTGGGCGGCCGGAAGGTTGCCACGAGTAAGTCAGTTTGGGGGACCGAAGGCAGTTCTCCGTGCACCGGACACGTAGCTTACCGAATCAGTTGCGACACGGATGGGAATGCATGCTACGAAAGATAGGGTCGAGTCTGATACATCAACCGTCTACTCAATATCAAAGTACGAGTCCACAATCACTACACGAGATGAACCTTGGTTTGGTGAATTGAAGTTGGCCTTAGGTGTAATAGGACTCCCAGTTACTGCGCACGATCGTATACTGAGGTGCTCCCCGCCGGTTGTTGGAACGACGCGAGCCGGGCCTCAATTCAGAAAGATAAAGGGCCAAAAAGTAACAATAAATAGGAGGTTCAAAATTCCCCATCTCATTGAGGGCGGAAAACGAATCGACATCTCGATGTGATACAGCCTTTTCTCTATTTTAGTTGGGAAAGAACGGCGAAGTCCATCCAAACAAACCGTCCAATGAAGAATAAGAAGAGAGCAAAGCGCATGCGGAACGGACACAGAAAAAAAGAAGTGTGGAAGAGAAGCAGCCGAGCTCATTCCCTTCGCTTCCTGGGCCCAAAGCAGTGCAGTCTTTCCTGGCCAAATCAAGGATTTGGGGCTTCTTTTGCTACGCTACTTAAATATCAAATTTGCTTTTTTAATCTATATGAATAGAAAGATAGATCTATCCGTCTATCCTATCCGATTTCGATTTTGATATCTAAAAAAGAATCGATTTCATTCAACGTTTGATTCAAAGAACTGCGCTTAGCCCCCCCGCTCATGAAACGGCTTTGCTGCAATGTGGATGGCAGAGGGTCCGTAGTACCCGAAGCACTGGAGTGATCCAGTAGCGGGGAAGGGGCCTAGAAGTGCCTACTACTACACCACACTACACTTGGCTCTACACATTTACAGAGCTAACCCCTGTCCAGTGCCTGGCAGAGCTAAGGTAGCTTGCTTCTACTCTTTATCCCGCACTTCGCCCAGGCTAACGGGGCCTTACTTTTGAAGGGGGGAGAGTGGAGCCTCGAGAAGGACTGTTGAGAGGAAGATCCTTGGCCCTTCTTCATTCTCTACAGGGTTCCAAACCTTTCTTCAACATAGGTGACAACGAGCAGGGCAGAGATGGAAGAGATCGAACACGGGAATAAGAAGTCACTGAAGTGACCTTTTTGATCATTTTGATAGAGGGGGATAGAGAAAGTGGACAAAAGAGAAAAGCATTTCCCAGTCGAAAAGAGGGGTTCCTTTTTCGTCTCGCATTTTTCATCGAACAAATACGGTTTCAGAATCATATTGAAAACGCTCCTAACCCAAGCCCTTCCTTCGTGGAGCCCTCTATTGTAAGTGATCCGAACCTGCCCGGAGCGAGCCTCCCATAGAGGCAAGTTAAGTTGGTGAGCCGTATGATGGGAAACTATCTCCTGCGGTTCGGAGAGGACTCTTAAGTTAGTTAGTACCCTCTTGGTTTCGGAGTGGACCCTTTCACTCTATTTTATTATATACGTTTAGTGAAAAGAATGTTTTTTGATACACCTAGGACATGGATTCTATATGAACCAATGGATCGTGACAAGTCGTTACTACTAGCAATTACTTCCTCTTTCATTACTTCATCCTTTCCATATCCTTCTCCCTTGTTCTCAGTTACTCATCAAATGGCACTCAGTTTATATCTTTAAGTTCGATCATTGACAAGGTTCAAAGAAAGGGTGGGCCATTGATAAAGAATCGATTCCAAACCACAATGCTAGCAGATGGTGGGCCTCCGCTTTTCGGCATATCGATACTTCTTCTTCCTCAGCGACTTGGCAATAGCCTGATTCCACACGGGCAAGGAAAGGCAATGAATATTGTTTAGATATCCCCGTCAAAGCTTAGATCTCCAGAGATGTCTGCCTCTTTTGGACAGTTAACTTCTTTTCTTTTTCCAGCCTTTGAGGGGAGGCGGTGTAGTCGGGATGTGAAGGCAAGAATATGCTGCTTGAGCGAGGGCCTTCCTCCAGCAGCATATTCTCACTTTCAGTTGCTGTTCCAGGGACAGGAGGGGGGTTATTATAAAATATATATAAGTAGGGGTTCACATTGAAGACTGCGGATCGCTTAGATCGGAGCGATTTACTTCATTTACTTCACTGACAAAGACAGTCCGATCATATCAAATTTAATGCACCCGATTCGCCGATCGGAGAATAGGTTGTTGCTGCCATTAAACCACCACAATCTTTTCCGCGGCATACCATATCTCGTTGAATTTCCTACTGCAACAATAAACTCCTTTTTCATCTGTCCTTTCTTCTCGCCGCATCCATCTCCTCCTGGTGAAGGAGCCCGCACTTCGTCAGGCCGAGCGAGGGGTGATAGAATAGCAAGCAGGGTCACTTCCGCAAGCAAAGGAAAAGACCCTTCCGGTGAGATGAAGCTCTCGCGCCTAAAAGACCAGCGCTATCGCATCCACGCTAACTATGCACCGCACCCTTCGGTTCTTAAACGAATGATACAGCACTCGCTCTGAAGCAGCAGCCCCGATTTCGGTTTAACTTCAATTGTTTGTTGTTGTTGGTTAGTAAGTCCTCTTTTAACTAGTGCGCTGAGCAGCTTCTCAGGCCCTGTGGTGCTTGATAGGAACGAGCCGACGAGCGTATGCGTCAATCGCGCGCAACAAGCTTGCTTCTGCTAGGCGTTGGCGGCGTTAGGTCTAATCGGATAGACCTATGGAACTATTGGGACTACTACTGAGAAGCTTGGTGGTATTATCAGTCGGTGAAAAGCCTTGCTTCGCTACAATAACACAGGGAGTTGGCCAACGAAGAGGAGACTTCCTCTGACATTATCAACTCATACCGGACAAGGAATTCCTTTCGTTTAGCTCGGGGAATGTAATTGATACACTGCCCACAGGTCAGTCCATTGATAGGCTCATCGGGCTTGTTGTGTTGAAGAGGTGGGCTGACAAGGAGAGGAATCATTCCCATCGGTGAAATGAATCTCTTCTCCCAGATCTTCTTTGTAGTCCACCGTCGGTATATGTATGAATTCATGTTGGCAGTCTCAGTTTCCAGAATAGTGTGACTTGGCTGCTTCCTTCGATAACTTGCTTATTCTTTTTTTGATTTAGAAGACGGATTAAGAAGAAGATAAAGCCTTCAACTCGCACAAAGACTCATTTGATGCAGCGTATTCTCCGATCGGGGAATCAGCTGTGCATGAAGGAATGAAGTCAAAGGCGGAGAAGTAGTAAGATGAAGGGCTCCGCTTTGTAAGAGTACCATAAACTCAAGCTAGCGGCACCTCCTGCACCTCTTTTAATCTGCTGCCTTCGTCCCCTGCCAAGGAATAGAGTAAAGGGACTTCCTCTTCCTCTCCAGAGCCCCGACCAGTGAAGACTGAAAAGCTTTCAGACCCCTGTGTGAGCTAGTTATACTAGCAACTTGCTGTGTCATGTCCGTTCTCGTTACACATATGATATGGTACCTATTTATCCTGAGATCTCTTTTGCTACTGGTGCAATCACCTCTCACGAGGTTGAAGCTGAGCCAAAATCTGTCCCACTAACCTGGCCAATCTCTCGGGTGCTACTTAGAATAGAAATAGTCAGAAACGAAAAAGAGAATGTTATAGCGCTGCGAAAGAAGGACATTCTGATCGACCCGATTGGCTCTCGTTCTGGTTTGGCAGAAAGGTGAAAAGCACGTCATGTTTCTTCTCGGACTTTTTCAACAAAACAATCGACACAAAACCAATATCTCAACATCTTCTCAGCTTTACCAGACAGGTATTTTTGTATCCGGTGTGGAGTGCGTCGAAGTAGGAACATAGCAGGCAATCTCCTTTCTGAAGGGAGAAGACCAGCGGACAGTAACGTACCGGCATTCAGACGCCCTACATCCGCAATCACAGCCGTGAAGTCTCCAGTCGAAGCTCTCTCTGTAAACTCGGCAGGATGAAATCATTACACATACCCTACAGACTACAGGAGCTCGGGCATTTCTGAGTAGGGAAAAAAGCTCAAAAAAGCATCCTCACAGGCTGTGTCATCTGCTAAGGGAAGAGTGAGACGTCAGTCATATAATATAAGACGAATATAGTAAGAAAGAACACGCCTGCTTTTTGTTCGTAGGATAACTGAAGCCGCTGCCTTCCTGTTCCTGGGCGCTGCTTTAGTTTGAAGGACTAGAACTCCTTCTGCCGGTCAAGTTCATGGGAAAGAGTCCAATTCCCCTAGTCCTACTCCTGATGGTTATTTCGGATTCTGTGTCTGGGTGCTATCTTATAACTACTGACTCCTCGGGCATTAACGCTGTCACTTCCTTTATTTATTTGAAAAAAAAGGGGGATCTGTGTCACTATTCAGCTAGTCAGAAAAGTTTTTCTCTTCATGCGGCCAAAGAGTGACGCTTCTGCCTTATTATACGATGATAGTGATAGTGGCTAGCTTCTTTGGCATCTTCGGGTGCCTACTGGATGCAGATCTGTGGGGGCATTTTTTAAATCAATCAATGGTATGGCGGGCCTTAAAGTTGGTCGGATTCTTTCGTGAAAGCTGTTCTGGCCTATTCTATTACTATTGGATTAAGCGCTTCAACAGGAAAGAGACTAAGGGAAGTTCAACTAGTCGATAACGCTTTTGAAGGCCCTTTTCAATTCAAGTAAGAAAAATGGGTATTCGTCAGCCCGCAGCCTATGGTGTCCGGAATGGAATCCCCTTCAAATATTTCTATAGAAAAAATGAAGCTTTTCTATTTTTTATATTGTGGGTAAGCTAAAAACCTTCAAAGGGTGCTTTCTGATGTGTACGAGCCTTGAGTCTGCTCCAACCATCCCACCCCATTTTCCAATCCTGAGTAAGCTAAAAATTCTCATTTTACCTTTTTGTTTCGTCATGAATCGGATTTACCCTCCGTCACGGACATGGAAAGAGTACAAGTTTGATTTTAATCAATTTAAAAAGAGCGCCTTTTTGGCCTACCTTAATTGATCACTTGACTACCAATAAAATAAAGCCATACCTCAACGGCAAGAAGAGCCGCACTCCCACCTCCATTCGTTTTCGATCACTGAAAAGCTGACATACTTTATTAGAGGCCTCAAAGCCGATAGCCTACAAGAGACAAAGCTTGCTTGCTTCCTATGCTTGCTCACTACACTAATCACGAGCGTGGAAGAGGTCTGAGAATTTCTCTCTCTCTGCCTTTGTTCCCACCTTATCACGCCAATCTTGTTGGCATGGCAGAAAAGATTTCACCCCCACTCTGGTGAGAGATCTTTCACTTCACCATAGAATGAGAAGTAACTGTAAAGCAGCTATAAGGTCTCATACTAAATAGATTTCGAAATAACATTCAAGTAAAAGAAGTGTCACTGAAGCTCAAGCTGTTTAGATTGTCTCGTCAGGGAGAGCTGCTATTCCGAGGTACCGCATAATCCCAACACTCGTAATGACTGGGTAACTAAGCCTTTGACAGTTAATAATACCATTCTTCTAAGCCTGACTTCGTTAAACCATTAGTCTGAAAGGCGCACATCGATCGATTGCTAAGACTAGGGCGGGCTAGGCTGTAGAGGACATCTTCGTTTAAGAGTCCGTCTTCCCATGCCTTTCGGAAGTTCTTTTGGAGCTTTATTCAGTGTGAAAGTGTTCAGTAGGAGGGACAGTCTTTTTTTTTCTGCCAAGAAGCATCTCGGTGTATGGAAATCGAGTGCTTTTAAGGACATACGATTGATGAGATAGGCTGCACAAAGAACTGCATCACCCCAATAAAATAAGGCTTTGGAACATTCATAGTGAACATAAGAGCCCTTGCAACCTCAAGCAAGTTACGATTCTTCCTTTCAGCAAAACCTTTCTGGGCAGCAATTGGTTGATGAACCGGAAGCATTGAGGATAAATTGGATACTAAGAGTAGTCTCAACGAAGTAGTAGAAGCGTTTTGCCTTTAAAGATTTGCGATTCCTTCAGAACCTGGATCTGCTGCTGTATCTGAGCTCTCCTTTCTTTGAAGTATGTTGGTGGTGGAAGAGTCTCAAGTAGTGGAGAGACCAGCAGTGAGTTATAGTCGTTGTGCCTGGGCTCTCAACCACATGGATAGTTCAATGTGCCCATCAGCGCCTGACATTGAGATGTGGATCATCCAAGGCACATTAGCACGGCGTACTCCTCCTGTTCGAACAGGGGTTTGAAACCTTTCTTCTCCTATTGAGGATAGATGGGGCGATTCAGGTGAGATCCAATGTAGATCCAACTTTCGATTCACTCGTGGGATCCGGGCGGTCTGGGGGGGGACCACTACGGCTCCTCTCTTCTCGAGAATCCATACATCCCTTAATGCAAGCAAACAGTAAGTCTCTTCGAGCCTTCTTCTTTACTGAAATGAAAACCTATAGTGCCTCTTCAGGGTAAGGGTTAGAATCCTAACGAGAAAAGGATTATGTCCGAACGGATTTCCAACTCTAAAATACGTCTATTTCCAAAGGCCGACAATGAGGAAGGGGTTGGCACAAGTGAATCCGATGTGGGGACTTTTATCTCTATCTTACTCTCGGCAGGGCTACTTTCAGAAGAGGGAAACTCCGCTCTTACTGTATACCATAAGTATACCATAAATAGGCATATCCGCTTGTTATAGAATCCTATTCTATTGAATATGATTAACTATCCAATTCCATAACAGAAAGAGATTGGACGTCAGCTTGACGCTTTCTTCCTTCACTTCGATCTTCACAGCGTCACGGGCTTTTGCACATGTCTAATGCCTGTCACGATGAAGAATCGAAAATCTCTCGTCCGGATGTGGCATTTGACACCGTTATTGATTCATTTACTGAAAACATAGCAGATTCATTGGCATCTTCCTTCTCCTCCTGCTCCTTCAAATGCGGATTCTTTTTTGATTCAATTGCTGCGAAAAGAGCTCAACGCTTTGATTTCACTCCGATAGATTAAGTATTATTTATCTTTCTTTTGGACAGTAACTATGTCACTTACTTTCACTAGCATCGGTCCGGTTATCCCGCTAAAGAGCCTTCTTTATCCCAGGGATATGAAAGACAGAACCCTTATAGAGCGATGAGAAGGTAGATATGGAAAGGAAAGAGGGATTAACCAGTCGTAAGAAGGTCAGTCCTGATCTTATTCTTTTAGACTTAGGCGTCTGAGCCGTTAAAGGAGTCTTCTTTACTAGTAAAGAGATAGCGGGCTTTCTCTCCTTGTGTGGAGCTTCCCTTTCCTTAATGCAAGCAAACAGTAAGTAAAGGCCCCTTTGTGTTGAATACCAGGAAATCGAAAGAGAATAGGCTGTTGTTGTTACAGAATATGTTGCATGACGTTTCAGTTGAATAGGTTGTTTGCGACGAATACGCTCTTTGACACAGATATTATAGTTATGCCTATAGGAGAATGCGTCTGAGTTGTTAAGGAATTTCTTTCTCTAAGACTGACTATTGCTATTGGTAACAGTCTGACGGCCCTTACGGATCTTATCTCTGACGATGCCTTTTGAAGGTAACTGATGCAAAGAAGGAGCTTTCGCTTCGCACCTTGGTATGGTCCACTCGATGAGTTTCTCTGGAATTTACGTTCCAAATTGTAAACTTACTCCCTACCGTTGAATGCGTGTGGTCAACTGTGTAATCGAGGCAATGAAATTGACTGACTTTCATGGTTAAGAGAAAAAGAACCAACTTCATAGGACGGTCTCTGCTCCTCTCTAACTAACAGGAACATAACGCTTTTCATCCTTGCTTGATCAAGAATTTTTCCGATGAGAACTCAAAGGTGCAAGAATTATTCTCAGTAAATTAACTAACAGATAGACGGATATCAGGAACAACCTTTAATTCAAATTTAAAATTTTCTGAAAAAAGAGTATATTACAGCATCATCAATATGAAAAATACATAAACTTTAACCCTCACCAACATCTTATCGGACCCAAAGTAAAGAAAAGAGTAATGTTAGTTTTTAGATTACCTGCGTCGGCGGTCATACGAGCAGACGCACCAGTATCGGTATACCAGTTGGGATCCCGCGAATCAGAAAAAGACATAGCCGCCCATGCTTGAAGGATATCTTGGGACTGAAAAGAGTAAGAAAGCCGGTTCCAACAACGCAGCACAGTATGCTCAAAACGACCACAGATCTAAGACAGAGTGTCAGCAAATCGGTTACCAGAACCTTGGTCCCAAAACGTATTACGCAACACTTTCTGGGGTGGCGCTTCCTGTGGTTCAGGCTGTGGAGGACAATGCTGAGGTTGTTGATGTGGAACTTGATAGTTCTGTTGACCTTGCAGATTTTTCGGAGAATTTGAATTGACGCCGGCCTGGCCCGAGAGAGTAAATCCCCGACCTCTGGAGTTGAATTGTTGATTCCGGTTGAAATTTGTTCCATTTTTAAACGTTGAACGACTAAAGAAACATGCAGATCAATTGGGCGATCATCAGAGTTAGAACTCTATAATCAAAACTCAAAAGTGCAGAAAGAGACTGAGCAGAAGGTTTGAGAGCATCGAAGTCACGAATTCTTCCTATGACGACCCAAGTCCATTAGAGAACTAAAACAAAACTCTACATGGTTTGTTCCGAAAACAGAAACATGTGATTTACTAACTTATAACTAACCAATTTTGGGATGCAAACAAAGAACAACTTGAGACTAGTTTGTTTGAAAAGTTATGTAATTTTGTAATTACAGTCATTCGTTGTCACTTTGTAAGGGTATGGTAGAGGCGCTTAAGAAGGTATAAAATCCTTCAGTGAAGACCTAACGAAAGGCGGAATTCAAAGACACTCAAGATCCACTTCAATTGTACGAACATCTCTATAGCGTAGTAAGGAGCCTTGGCTTCAGCTCTCGTCACCTCACTCAATCCTACAGCGGAAACTTGAGTCGAGGCGCTGCAAGCGAGCAAAGAAGCAGAAGAAGTAACCAAAACACAAAGCCCACGGATCAGCAAAGGCTTATTCTGGACCACGCCGCGTCATTGATACTGCCAGCTTATTTTGTTTGGGATGACTGCCACCCCTATTTGAGAATATCGGACTCTACTGACGAAAAACCGACGACCGGGCCTAGTGGTGCTTGCGGCTTTTCCTATTTCGGCTTGAGAAAATACTGGACAGGAAGGGCAAACTGTCCAGCCTTTCAAGCCCTACTAAATAACTAACGATGTGTTGTTGGCTGCACTTCTGCTCAACATTGATCTTCTCACATACTTCTGAAAGCGTCGGAACACTCACTTTCTACACCTTGTTGATTTCATACTCTTCTGGTAGAGCCAACAACCATTCAGTGAATTGTCTTATGTTACTGCCTTTCTTCACGTTCACTGAATCCTTCACGATGTTTTGGTGGCAGGTACTAGTCCATTGAAGCCTTAGAGAGCCGCTGGACTGACGACAAAGAAGGCCATCAGCCCAGGTCAGACGACCCCAAAGGACCAGACATAAACCATCCGCTAAAGCAAAGGGTAAATAAGACAAGCAGTAAAGCTGGCAAGTTAGGGGGATACAGGATGGATTTCTCCAAGGCAAGGTGTGTTAACTGGAAACTATATTCAGCCACATGTTGAAAGCGGGTGTGAAAGGATTTTTTTTGCCTTGGTCATTCTTCTATGAAATATCGATTCTATTAATCATTCTATTTCAGAATAGAGTCCCCCCTGAATAAGTAGGCCCCGTGATTTCCCAAACCGGCTCCTGGCCCTACCCGGCGGAACCGGCCGGGGGTATTCGGCATGGGCGAGGAGAGCATCAGAAAGGTTGCTTCACCAAAGAAAGGTGATCACACACCGACCCGGGCAATCACTGGCTACAACGTAATGCGGAAATCGATAGAATTTTCTTTTCTATTCAGGAAGTTCACACTCCCTGAAGCCCCACCCGCCTTTTCTATATAGCCGCATAACCATAAGAAGTTTTCTTTAATGCCATACCAATCACCTTGGATACAAAGAAAGCTTCAACCCGCGGCTCCCCTTTTTGAAGACCCTCTCTTACTTCCCCCGGAATGAGTTATCTTCTGCGGGATTAAGGGATTCCTGTCTTTTGCTCTGTCTCCTATGGAGATGGATTGAGATATGGAGGTTTCCACTTTTCATTCTCGAGTAAGAAAAGAAGGCTTGCAGCGCCTCACCTCTTTCTGTTGCTGAACACAAACCTACTTTAGATCCACTATCAAATTCCGATCTACTAGACTACAAACAAAGAAGTTGGTAGCAACAGAACTGCCTCTAAACCACTAAAGCAAGTACCCCTATAACAACAAACAAGGCAAGTTTAGTTGACGGACCACTTTTGGAGGTGGAGGAATCTTTTTTTATTATTTACCTTCAAATCAAAGCCGAAAGCCAAAGGCGAAAACTCCAAAACGTCTAAAGGATGCTCGTGTTCTGGTTTTGAGCTCAAAAGCTTGTGTTCTAATAGTAAGCACAGGAAGAAAGCGGAGAGCATTCTCTAAAAAATAATGAAAGAGCGGGTTCATGGTCCCTAGTCTCCTTTTTGCCGAGCCTTCTTTTCTATAGTATGGACCTTTTTGATTGGATGAAGGCAGATATATAGAAAGTGTGCAGTGAGGGATCTTTCGTTGTAGCCATACTTCACTCGGCCTAAGCAATGCCCAAGGACTCCCATGCCTTTGAAGGTTGGACCAACCCAACCGGTGATTTCCGACAAGTCTTTCTTCATTTTTCGAGCAAAAAGCGGAACTACTTCAAAGCTTTCTTTATCTTTATGGATAACCAATTCATTTTCAAATATAGTTGGGAGACTTTACCCAAGAAATGGGTAAAAAAAATGGAATTTTCGGAACATGGGAATAGATCTGATACCAATACGGACTACCCATTTCAATTGTTGTGCTTTCTTAAATTGCATACCTATACAAGGTTTCAAGTTTTGATCGATATTTGCGGAGTTGATTATCCTTCTCGAAAACGAAGATTTGAAGTGGTATATAATTTACTGAGTACTCGGTATAATTCGCGCATTCGCGTACAAACCAGTGCAGACGAAGTAACACGAATATCTCCGGTAGTCAGTCTATTTCCATCAGCCGGCCGGTGGGAGCGAGAAGTTTGGGATATGTTTGGTGTTTCTTCCATCAATCATCCGGATCTACGCCGTATATTAACAGATTATGGTTTCGAGGGTCATCCATTACGAAAAGACTTTCCTCTGAGTGGATATGTAGAAGTACGCTATGATGATCCAGAGAAACGTGTGGTTTCTGAGCCCATTGAGATGACCCAAGAATTTCGCTATTTCGATTTTGCTAGTCCTTGGGAACAACGTAAGGGTAACGACGGATAATTCGGAATCAGAATAAGTCCAGTCCAGGGGACAAATCAATAGGAAATGCTATTTGCTTCGTAAGAAGACTTAACGGAAATGAAAGAGTTTCACGGGAATTGTGAAGATCGTCGGATATCATAAAAAAAAAGATATAAGAAGAACGCTTGCAGCGCCTGCAATTCTTCCCAACCCAATATGGAATGAGAAAAGAATAAAGCTACAAGTCTCGATCTATAATATAAAAAGGCACTGGTTTTTTTGTTTCTTTCGGTTTGGGTTCATTGATAGCAGAATTGCCTTACTCTCTCTATAGGCTCGCTTCGCTTTTCAAGCCCCGTCCCTTTTTGAAAAACGAAAGGGCTAACGAGCTTCAAAAGGCCCCACACCTATACTTCACAAGGTGTGACGCGGATTATTGAGAACTCAAGTTTCGCGCGTTGCGCTCACATTTCTTTTTTGGCTTCCCCTTAATGCAAGCAAACAGTAAGTGAACGCCCCTTTTGCTCATAAGTAAGTAAGCGTTGATAGGAGCAGCAGGAGTGGCAAGTATATAAATAAAGAAAAAAAAAGAAATGGCTTCAAAGTATATCGATAGAGAAAAAAACGATCTGGAATAAAGTAAAAAAAAGGCTTCTCTACAATGACACTGTAGACTAATTGAAAAGGATGTAGCGCAGCTTGGTAGCGCCTTTGTTTTGGGTAAAGAATGTCACGGGTTCCAATCCTGTCATCCCTACCTATTCTTCTCCTCTGGGCAGTAAGGGGGGATCCATTGAGATCGATTCAATTGGGACATAGATAAGAAGTGATTTTGTTGATACTATATATGATAGTATATGTATGCAGGGTGTAGTATTGGGTTAAAAAAAGAATCCCTTTCTTTACAGTCTTATCTATTGTGATAAGAAAAGCGCTCTTAGTTCAGTTCGGTAGAATGTGGGTCTCCAAAACCCAATGTCGTAGGTTCAAATCCTACAGAGCGTGATTCCGTTCTTGTTAGGTCGAATTAGACTGAAATAACTTCACTAAAAGGAACAGTAAGATAAATTGGACCTCCTCCTTCATTTCGTTGTGAGTGTGCGTAGAGATGACTTCTGTCAATAGGCAACTGCCACTCTATTCTATTATATACGCAACCTCGCTCCAGTAGCTGTCGTAGTTGAGGACATAGCTACGAGAGAAGAGCTTCAGGACCTTGCGTCTTGACCTTCATCAAGCTGAGGCGCAAGTCAAATCCGAATAGTGAATTGGCTTTTTCTCTTGATCTACGATATTGGACTATCGGGACTTTGACACAGCCTGACGAGGGGCATGACAG